GTTATTGTAGCTTATCACAAAGCATGACACTGAAGATGTCAAGATGGGAACTAATCCACCCCAAAAACAAAAAGATTTGGTCCTAGTCTTACTGTTACTTCTTACTAAAATTACACATGCAAGTATCAGCACCCCAGTGAAAACACCTTTAGTTCTTTACTAAAAGAACAAGGAGCAGGTATCAGGCACACCATGACAGCCCAAAACACCTAGCAACGCCACACCCCCACGGGTCCCAGCAGTGATAAACATTAAGCTATAAGCGTAAAGCTTGACTTATTTATAGTAAACCTAGGGCTGGTAAATCCTTGTGCCAGCCACCGCGGCTATACAAGAAGCCCAAAATAACAACAAACCGGCATAAAACGTGGTTAAAAAAAATCAAAAAAATTAAGGTAAACCTACAATTCTTCTGTTATAAGTTAATATACACCCCATAACACTGTGAAAACAACCTTAATACATTAGACCAATTTGAACCCACGATAGCTAAGGTACAAACTGGGATTAGATACCCCACTATGCTTAGCCCTAAACCTAGATTTTTTAATATATAAAAATTTGCCAGAGAACTACAAACCAAATGTTTGAAACTCAAAGGACTTGGCGGTGCCCCAAACCCACCTAGAGGAGCCTGTTCTATAATCGATAATCCACGATTCACCTCGCCACCTCTCGCCCACAGCCTATATACCTCCGTCCACAGCTTACCCTGCTAAGGAATAAAAGTAAGCACAATAGTTCATACAACTAACAAGTCAGGTCAAGGTGTAGCCAACTGAGGTGGAAGAAATGGGCTACATTTTCTACACTAGAAATATTCACGGAAAGAGCCTTGAAATATGGACCTAAAAGTAGGATTTAGCAGTAATGTGAAAGCAGAGAGCCCACATTAACCCGGATCTGGGGCGCGCACACACCGCCCGTCACCCTCCTCAAAAAACAACAACTTATAAATAAACACTATACCACCAATATAAAGATGAGGCAAGTCGTAACATGGTAAGTATACCGGAAGGTGTACTTGGAATATCAAGACATAGCTTAATCAAAAGCACTCAGCTTACACCTGAAAAATGTCCAATAAACTAGGGCTGTCTTGAGCAAAACCTAGCCCAACCAACCAACTACATACCCAATAAACAACAACCACTTAATAACAACAAACCTTAAAACATTCTACTTGTCTTAGTATAGGAGATAAGAAAAGACCGCTGGAGCTATAAAGACAGTACCGCAAGGGAAAGATGAAAAACATGAAACAACCACTAAGCAAAGAAAAGCAAAGATTAAACCTTGTACCTTTTGCATAATGATTTAGCTAGTATATTTCAAGCAAAGAGAACTAAAGTGTGAAACCCCGAAACCAAGTGAGCTACTCATAAGCAGCTTAAAACAAAAGCTACTAACCGTCTCTGTGGCAAAAGAGTGGAAAGACTTATAAGTAGAGGTGAAAAGCCTAACGAACTTAGTAATAGCTGGTTGCTCAAGAAAAGAATAAAAGTTCTACCTTAAATCCTCCAACAGACACAACAAAGTCACCCAAAGAGAAATTTAAGAGATACTTAGTTGGGGTACAGCCCGACTAACAAAGGATACAACCAAAAATGGAGGAAAAAATTATAAACATAAACGTCCGTAGGCCTTAAAGCAGCCACCACTAAAATAAAGCGTTAAAGCTAGACCACAATAAATATCAATAAAAATTTATTTCCCCAAACCTCTACTGAGCTATTCTACACACATAGAAGAATTAATGCTAAAATGAGTAACAAGAACTAAAAACTTCTCTAAGCATTAGCTTAAATCAGATCAGACAAACTGCTGATTATTAACAACCAAACATATAGAAACAAACAACACTAAACAAACTCTATACATAAAACTGTTAACCCAACACAGGAATGCACACAAGAAAGATTAAAATTTGTAAAAGGAACTAGGCAAACAAAGAACCCGACTGTTTACCAAAAACATAGCTCCTAGCATCACAAGTATTAGGAGTGATGCCTGCCCAGTGACACTGTTTAACGGCCGCGGTATCCTGACCGTGCGAAGGTAGCGTAATCACTCGTCTTTTAAATAAAGACTAGAATGAATGGCTAAACGAGGTTCTATCTGTCTCTTACAAATAATCAGTGAAATTGATCCCCTCGTGCAAAAGCGAGAATAATTCCACAAGACGAGAAGACCCTGTGGAACTTTAAGCATGAGTCATTACCACTAACTAACTACTCAACAGAAAACACTACTTATCCACCTGACTCTAAACTTTCGGTTGGGGCGACCTCGGAGAACAATAAAACCTCCGAAAATTACTACTAAGACAACACAAACCTAAGTGCCTTCGGCAAAACGATCCAATTTAAATGATCAACGAACCAAGCTACCCCAGGGATAACAGCGCAATCCCCTCTTAGAGTCCATATCAATGACGGGGGTTTACGACCTCGATGTTGGATCAGGACATCCTAATGGTGCAACCGCTATTAAGGGTTCGTTTGTTCAACGATTAACAGTCCTACGCGATCTGAGTTCAGACCGGAGTAATCCAGGTCGGTTTCTATCTGTGACTGCAAATTTTCTAGTACGAAAGGATTGAAAATATATAGCCTATGTAAAAAACACGCTATACTCTGCATTAGTGAACATAACTAAACTAAGTACAAAGGCAACACCCACTTAACCAAACCTTAAATAAAGGCCCATTGGAGTAGCAAAGTAGGCATAATGCAAAAGACCTAAACCCTTTAACCAGGGGTTCAATTCCCCTCCCCAATAATAAGTGCTCACTCCAAATCTACTATCACCACTAACCTACATCATCCCAATTCTAATTTCAGTAGCCTTTTTTACCCTTATCGAACGAAAAGTACTGGGCTACATACAACTACGAAAAGGACCTAACCTGGTGGGCCCGTATGGCATTTTACAACCAATAGCAGACGGACTAAAACTATTTATTAAAGAACCAATCCAGCCTACCAACTCATCCTTCATACTATTTACCATAGCTCCAATACTAGCCCTTTTGCTAGCTCTATCAATCTGACTACCCCTACCCATACCAAATTCTCTAGCCGACCTAAACTTAGGCCTACTATTCCTAATCTCAATATCAAGCTTCATAGTGTACTCAATCCTATGATCCGGTTGAGCATCAAATTCAAAATACGCCTTAATGGGAGCCCTACGTGCAGTAGCCCAAACCATCTCATACGAAGTAACCCTGGGAATCATCCTCCTATCTTTAATCTTGTTTTCCGGCGGATTCAATATACAAACATTTGCCACTACACAAGAGCCAATGTACTTAATACTATCCTCCTGGCCATTAATAATAATATGGTACATCTCAACCCTTGCAGAAACCAATCGAGCACCATTTGATCTTACAGAAGGAGAATCAGAATTAGTATCCGGCTATAATGTGGAATATTCTGCGGGCCCATTTGCCCTATTCTTTTTAGCAGAATACACCAATATCCTAATAATAAACACACTAACAACAATCCTATTCTTAAATCCAAGCATACTAAACATGCCAGAACTATTCTCACTCTCACTTACAACAAAAGCAGTAATACTATCCATTGGATTCCTATGAGTACGAGCCTCATACCCACGATTCCGATACGACCAATTAATACACCTACTATGAAAAAACTTCTTACCAATTACCCTTGCACTATGCGCATGACACATAACAATACCAATTACAACCTCTGGACTACCACCAATAATATAGGACACGTGCCTGAAATACAAAGGATTACCTTGATAGGGTAAAAGATAGAGGTTAATAATCCTCTCGTCTCCTTAGAAAAACAGGACTTGAACCTGCCCCAGGGAGATCAAAACTCCCCGTACTTCCACTATACTATGTTCTAGTAAAGTCAGCTAATTAAGCTATCGGGCCCATACCCCGACAATGTTGGTTTAAATCCCCCCTCTACTAATGAACCCTCTTGCAAAGGGACTTATTACTACAAGTCTAATCATGGGGCCACTACTTACAATTTCAAGTAATCATTGGATTATGGCATGGTGTGGTCTAGAAATCAGTACTTTGTCTATCATTCCATTAATTGCACAACAACACCACCCCCGAGCAATTGAGGCCGCTATCAAATATTTTCTAACACAAGCAGCAGCTTCAACACTGCTACTATTCTCTGGTATTATAAATGCTTGATCTCTCGGTCAATGAAATATGACACTTATACATAACAGTACATCATGCACACTACTAACAGTAGCCCTAGCCATAAAACTAGGACTAGCCCCATTCCACCTTTGACTACCAGAAGTATTACAAGGATCTACCACAATAACATCACTACTACTCACCACTTGACAGAAATTAGCTCCAATAACCATCCTAGTAGTAACATCTCAACATCTAAACACACCACTACTATTATCATTGGGGTTAGTATCTACCTTGATTGGTGGGTGGGGAGGATTAAATCAAACACAATTGCGAAAGATTATAGCCTTTTCATCAATTGCCCATCTTGGGTGGATAACCACTGTCCTTACTTTATCACCAAAACTAACACTACTGACATTCTACTTATACTGCATAATAACAGTTACTACATTCCTTATAATAGAACACCTAAAAACAAGCAAAATAACTACTATTATACTATCTTGAACAAAAATCCCCTCACTAAATACACTAATAATACTAACTTTAATATCCCTAGCAGGCCTACCCCCACTAACGGGGTTTTCACCTAAATGATTAATTTTACAAGAACTAACCAAACAACATATAACCGCACTAGCCACATTAATAGCTATAGCCTCCCTCCTTAGCTTATTCTTCTACCTGCGAATCTCATATTACACAACAATTACACTCCCCCCAAACTCCCACAATTATACCCAACAATGACGACACAAAACATCTCATACAAAACCTCACCTAGCCATAATAGCCCTGCTATCAACAACCCTACTCCCAATCCTGCCCGTATTACTATACTCCATTTAAAAAGAAGCTTAGGATAAATAAAACCAGGAGCCTTCAAAGCCCCAAACAAGAGATGTTAGCCTCTTAGTTTCTGTTTAAGACCTATAGGGTTCTATCCTATATCAACTGAATGCAACTCAAACACTTTAATTAAGCTAAGACCTTAGTAGATAAATGGGCTTTGATCCCATAAATATTTTAGTTAACAGCTAAACACCTTATCCAACAGGCTTTTATCTAGTACCCGAGGCATAACTAAGCACTGATATCACTATTAAGATATGTCTTCAGATTTGCAATCTGATATGAACTTCACCACAGAGCTATGATAAGAGGAGGAATTAAACCCCCGTGAAAAGGTCTACAGCCTAACGCTAAACACTCAGCTACCTTACCTATGATATTAAACCGCTGACTATTTTCTACTAACCATAAAGACATTGGTACCCTTTACCTAATTTTCGGGGCCTGAGCAGGAATAATCGGAACAGCTCTTAGTCTTTTAATTCGAACAGAATTAAGTCAACCAGGACCCCTACTAGGAGATGATCAAGTATACAATGTCATTGTTACAGCCCATGCCTTCATTATAATCTTTTTTATAGTTATACCCATTATGATTGGTGGATTTGGAAATTGACTAGTCCCAATAATAATCGGATCACCAGACATAGCATTCCCACGCATAAATAATATAAGTTTCTGATTACTACCACCGTCACTACTACTACTCCTAGCCTCCTCCGGCATTGAAGCCGGGGCTGGAACAGGGTGAACTGTATACCCACCTTTAGCTGGCAATATAGCCCATGCTGGAGCTTCTGTTGATCTAACTATCTTCTCATTACACTTAGCCGGAGCATCCTCAATTCTAGGGGCTATCAACTTCATCACCACCGCAATTAACATAAAAACCCCATCAATGTCACAATACCAAACACCACTTTTCGTGTGATCAGTACTTATCACAGCTGTATTATTACTACTCTCCCTTCCAGTACTTGCCGCAGGCATTACAATACTGTTAACTGACCGAAACTTAAATACTACATTCTTTGACCCATCCGGTGGAGGAGACCCAATCCTATATCAACACTTATTTTGATTCTTTGGTCACCCTGAGGTATACATCCTCATCCTTCCAGGCTTTGGAATAATTTCACATGTCGTTGCTTATTATACAGGCAAAAAAGAGCCATTCGGATACATAGGAATAGTTTGGGCAATGATATCCATCGGATTTTTAGGGTTTATCGTCTGAGCTCACCACATATTCACAGTAGGAATAGACGTAGACACCCGAGCCTACTTTACATCAGCAACAATAATCATTGCCATCCCTACAGGTGTTAAAGTATTTAGCTGGTTAGCCACTCTACACGGGGGAATAATCAAATGAGATGCTCCAATGCTATGAGCCCTAGGATTTATCTTCCTATTTACCATTGGAGGACTGACTGGCATCGTATTAGCCAACTCATCATTAGACATCGTACTACACGATACATACTATGTAGTAGCACACTTCCACTATGTACTATCAATAGGAGCTGTATTCGCTATTATAGCCGGATTTACACACTGATTTCCACTATTCACAGGATTCTCATTAAACCAATCATGAGCAAAATTACAATTCGTAGTAATATTTTTTGGTGTGAACATGACATTCTTCCCACAACACTTCCTAGGTCTAGCTGGTATACCACGACGATACTCAGATTACCCAGACGCCTATACAATATGAAACTCAATATCATCAATCGGCTCAATAATCTCCATAGCAGCAGTCATTATAATACTAGTCATCATCTGAGAAGCCTTCTCATCGAAACGAAAAATAGTACTGATTGAACCACCCCTAATCAACGTAGAGTGACTAAGCGGTTGCCCACCATCCAGCCACACCTATGAAGAGTCCGCACACATACTATAACCCAAGAAAGGAAGGAATCGAACCCCCTTAAATTAGTTTCAAGCCAATCACATAAACCATTATGTTTCTTCCTTCCAAACTATAACCAAGACGTTAGTAAAAATTACATAATCTCGTCAAGATTAAATTATAGGCTAAACCCCTTTACGACTTAATGGCACATCCACTACAACTAGAATTCCAGGACGCAATATCCCCAATCATAGAAGAACTACTACACTTCCACGATCACACCCTAATAATTGTATTTCTTATCAGCACTCTAGTACTCTACATCATCTCATCTATAATAACAACAAAACTAACCCACACCAACACTATAGACGCCCAAGAAGTAGAAATAGTGTGAACTATCCTACCAGCCATTGTTCTAATTACAATTGCCCTTCCATCCTTACAAGTACTCTACCTTACAGACGAAATCAACAACCCACATTTAACAATCAAAGCCATGGGCCACCAATGATATTGGACATATGAATATACCGATTACGAAGACTTAGAGTTTGACTCATACATAATCCCAACTCAAGACCTCATCAATGGCCACTCACGACTTCTTGAAGTCGACCATCGAATAGTCGCCCCAATAGAGACCCCCATCCGAATATTAATTTCAGCAGAAGATGTATTACACTCATGAGCAGTTCCATCATTAGGTGTAAAAACAGATGCAGTCCCAGGACGACTAAACCAAACCAATTTCATTATAATACAACCAGGTTTATTCTACGGACAATGCTCTGAAATCTGCGGAGCAAACCACAGCTTCATACCAATCGTCATTGAATCAACACCACTACAACAATTTGAAAACTGATCATCACTTCAATCACTACAGAAGCTTATAATGGATAGCACTAGCCTTTTAAGCTAGAGAAAGAGACTTACCCAACCTCCTTAGTGATATGCCACAATTAAACCCAAACCCCTGATTATCAATCCTATGTACCACCTGACTAATTTATATTATCATACAACCCAAAATCAAATCTCACCTTACAACCAACAACATCATGAATAAACCAAAAAAAACCAAAAAAGAAACCTGAACCTGACCATGAACCTAACCTTCTTCGATCAATTCTCAACCCCAGAAAAAATTGGAATTCCCCTAATCTCACTAAGCCTACTTATACCAGCAATCATATTTCCAACTAAAAACAACCGATGACTAACTAACCGCCTAATAACAATTCAGTCATGAACTACCAACCTGTTTACAAAACAACTAATATCACCAATCAATCAATCCGGACACCAATGATCTATCACTCTAACATCTTTAATGGCCCTACTATTAACATCAAACCTACTAGGACTACTACCGTACACATTCACCCCAACAACACAACTATCCATAAACTTAGGATTAGCTATCCCAATATGACTCGCCACCGTCCTAATCGGCCTACGTAACCAACCAACTACCTCACTAGCCCACCTACTTCCAGAAGGTACACCAATACCCCTAATCCCACCATTAATTATAATCGAAACTATTAGCCTACTTATTCGACCTATCGCCCTTGGAGTGCGTATTACAGCAAACCTAACAGCAGGACACCTACTTATTCAACTCACCTCCACTGCTGTACTAGCTCTACTACCCACCATTCCTATCCTCTCCTTGTCAACTATAACAGTGTTATTCCTACTAACAGTATTAGAACTAGCAGTAGCCATTATTCAAGCTATTGTATTCGTTCTTCTACTTAGCCTATACTTACAAGAAAACATCAAATAACCAAACAAATACACCCATACCACATAGTCAACGAAAGCCCATGGCCACTAACAGGGGGAATAGCCGCATTCGCAATAACCTCCGGCCTAATTATATGATTCCATTACAACTCATCTACCTTACTAATTATTGGTCTACTAAACATAGTAGTAACAGTACTACAATGATGACGAGACGTTGTACGAGAAAGCACATTCCAAGGACACCACACAAAACCAGTACAAAAAGGACTACGATACGGAATAATCCTGTTCATTACATCAGAAGTATTCTTCTTCGCCGGATTCTTCTGAGCTTTTTACCACTCAAGTCTAGCCCCAACTCCAGAGCTAGGAGGACACTGACCGCCCATGGGAATTACACCATTAAACCCATTTGAAGTACCCCTACTAAACACCGCCGTCCTTCTAGCTTCCGGGGTTACAATCACCTGAGCCCATCACAGTATAATAGAATCCAACCGAAACCAAGCAACCCAAGCCCTTTCCATAACTATTCTCCTGGGCCTCTATTTCACAGCCCTACAAGCCATAGAATACTACGAAACCACATTTACGGTCGCCGACAGCATCTATGGCTCTACATTTTTCGTTGCAACCGGCTTCCACGGACTACACGTAATCATTGGATCCACATTCTTAATTGTATGCCTACTACGACAAATAAAATACCATTTTACTTCCAACCACCACTTCGGGTTCGAAGCCGCAGCGTGATATTGACACTTTGTAGATGTCGTCTGACTATTCCTGTTCATCTCAATCTACTGATGAGGATCATATCCCCCTAGTATAACAGTACAAGTGACTTCCAATCACTAAGTTTTAGACTCACTCCTAAAGGTGGATAATAAACACAATAACCATCGTAATCACAACAACCCTAATCCTATCAGTAGCACTTGTACTTCTAAATAACCTACTAGCTATAATAAAGCCAAACAACGAAAAACTTTCCCCATACGAGTGTGGATTTGACCCCTTAGAATCAGCCTGACTACCATTCTCCATCCGATTCTTCCTCAGTAGCAATCTTATTCCTACTTTTCGACCTAGAAATTGCCCTACTATTACCAATTCCATGAGCCACCCAACTTTCTACGCCCACTTTCTCAATAACTTGGGCCCTAATCATCCTAGCACTATTAACACTAGGTCTGGCCTACGAATGATCACAAGGAGGACTAGAGTGAGCAGAATAGGTGATTAGTCTAATTAAGACCATTAATTTCGACTTAATAAATCATGATTGACCCCATGATCACCCCATAACCACACTACACTTTAGCTACCTCATTGCCTTCGCTATTAGTATGATAGGGTTTACACTACATCGCACCCACCTAATCTCAACCCTACTCTGCTTAGAAGGAATCATACTTTCAATATTCATTGCCCTATCCATATGACCACTACAGCTACAAACACCCTCCCTCATGCTATCTCCAATACTAATATTAGCCTTCTCGGCCTGTGAAGCAGGAACAGGCCTATCCCTACTAGTAACCTCTTCTCGAACCCATGGATCAGACCTGCTACACAACCTAAACCTACTACAATGCTAAAAATTCTACTCCCAACAATCTTACTAATCCCAACAACTATACTGTGCCATAAAAAAAATCTATTAATCACAACAATCACTCAAAGCTTTGCCATCGCCCTATTAAGCCTACAACTAATAAAACCGCTATCAAGCCACGCCATAACGTACTCTGACTTCTCCCTAGGAATTGACCACATTTCCGCCCCCCTTATTGCCCTATCTTGTTGACTCACCCCACTAATAATCTTAGCAAGCCAAAACCACCTAACAACTGAACCAACCTTACGAAAACGAGTCTTCATTTCAACAACTATCTTCCTACAAACATCCCTAATTATAGCATTCTCCGCCACAGAATTAATCACATTTTACATCGCATTTGAAACCACCTTAATCCCAACCTTGGTTATTATCACACGGTGGGGTAATCAAGTACAACGACTAAGTGCTGGAATCTACTTCCTATTTTACACCCTTATCGGGTCCTTACCTCTATTAGTTGCTTTACTACTCCTACAATCCTACAGCGGTACCCTATCACTACCCATCTTACAACTCAATTTACCATACCTAGAAAACTCATGAACTCACACAACATGATGATTCGCCCTATTAACTGCCTTCATAATCAAAATACCACTCTACGGACTTCACCTATGACTTCCAAAAGCACATGTAGAAGCCCCCATTGCCGGATCAATAATTCTTGCTGGAGTCCTATTAAAACTAGGGGGATACGGCATCATCCGAATATCACTAATCATAAATCCTCCACTAAAAAACCCACACTACCCATTCATGATACTAGCTCTATGAGGAATCATTATAACCAGCCTAATTTGCCTACGTCAAACTGACCTAAAATCACTAATTGCTTATTCATCTGTAAGTCATATAGGCCTTGTCATTGCCTCTACATTTGTACAAACCCAATGAGCACTCACCGGGGCTATTACCATAATAATCGCCCACGGCCTAACATCATCAATACTATTCTGCCTATCAAACACAAGCTATGAACGAACAAACAGTCGAATTATAATCCTAACACGTAACATACAACTTCTACTCCCACTAATAACCCTATGATGACTTTCTGCCAGTTTAACCAACATAGCTCTACCCCCAACCATTAATCTTATAGCAGAATTATCTATCATCACTTCACTATTCAACTGGTCAAATCCAACCATTTTAATCACAGGACTAGGTACTATCTTATCAGCTACATACACACTCTATATATTCTCAACCACCCAATTAGGAGGAGAGCTACCATCAAACATCCTAACCATCCCCCCAACCCAAACACGAGAACACCTTATCATAACACTACACATCCTACCCATAATCTTACTAATAATAAAACCACAGCTAATCTCGGGCATATTATGTTAATATAGTTTTAATACAAACATTAGATTGTGGATCTAAAAATAGGAGTTAAAACCCCCTTATAAACCGAGAGAGACGTACAATAAGAACTGCTAATTCTTATAACTGAAGCTAAAACCTCAGCTCTCCCACTTTTAAAGGATAGAAGAAATCCAATGGTTTTAGGTACCATCACCCCTTGGTGCAACTCCAAGTAAAAGTCATGAATATCCTACAATTAATTGACTTAAAAACACTATATCTACTACAACTATTCGTCCTTACCACACCCCTAATCCTATCACTTTTCCCAACATTCAACACATGAACCTGAAGCCCAAAAAAAGCCATCACAATTTCATTATACCTATCTATTATACTATTCATCCTCAAATCCTCCTACATAAATGACTACACCATCGCCACCATCTTAAAATCAGACACACTCAACATCACCCTCAACGTAAAATTTGACACATACTCAACCACATTTATACCAATTGCCCTATTTATTACACGAACCATTGTAATATATTCAGACTGATATATATCCACAGACAAACAACGCACCAAATTCACCCAATACCTATTAATCTTCCTACTAGCAATACTAACCCTCGCCACAGCTAACAACCTATTCCTCCTATTCATCGGCTGAGAAGGTGTTGGATTTATATCATTCTTACTAATTACATGATGACGAGCACGAGCAAAAGCCAACGAATCCTCAATACAAGCCATTATTTACAACCGCATTGGTGATGTAGGGTTAATCATAAATATTTGCTGATTCCTACTACTATTAGACACACTAGACCTACCAATAATTTACTCAATCTCACACCTCATACCAATAATACCACTACTAGGGCTCATCCTGGCCGCAATAGCAAAATCAGCCCAATTCGGAATACATCCATGACTACTAGCAGCAATAGAAGGCCCAACCCCTGTATCAGCCCTACTACACTCTAGCACAATAGTTGTAGCAGGAATCTACCTACTCATCCGCATACAACCCCTTCTAGAAAACAACCACACTGCCCTATCAGTTTGCCTATTCCTAGGAGCCACTACCACACTATATGCAGCCACTCATGCCCTTACAAAAAACGACATTAAAGAAATCATTGCTTACTCCACACTAAGCCAATTAGGCTTAATAATAACCACCGTCGGATTATGCCTCCCAGAACTAGCCTTTCTACATCTATGCCTACACGCATTCTTCAAATCCATACTATTCCTATGTGCTGGTAATGTCATCCACACCCTACATGGAGAACAAGATATCCGAAAAATAGGCACCCTACACAAAACCCTCCCAACCACATCATCCTGCTTTACAATCGGAACCCTCGCCCTTTCAGGAACACCATTTCTCTCAGCATTCTACTCCAAAGACACCATCATCGAATGTATTATAACATCACACATAAACACACTAGCTCTAATCATAGTACTAATTTCAACCTCATTCACCACAATCTACAGCATTCGAGTACTAGCCACTGTATGAACCGGACACCCAATACACCAACCACTACCACACTATGAAGAAAACCCAAAATGCACCAAGCCCATTACTCAACTAGCAAAATGAAGCATTGTTGCCGGATTATTTATATCACTCGCTATACACCCATCACAAATTCCACCACTAACCCTACCAACAAGCTACAAACTAACTGCCCTAATAATCATATTGACCAGCCTCTTAATTGCCACAAACCTAACCAACATAACACACCAAAAACCTATGCAAGCCTACACAACCACGACCACACACCGAATCACATCAACAACAACACTCTCTAAAGCAGAAAAAGAATCAACCCGTCTCATAGACCAATTATGATACTCAAACCTGGGCCCAGAAGAAATTACCAAATACCAGAAACCCCCAATCATAATAACAACATCACAAAAAGGACTAATCAAAACTTACTTACTATCATTTATCTACCTCCTAGCATTTATCCCACTACTATTCTAACCCACAATAAACATCAAAAACAAAACCCAACAACTAAATAAACACATCTAATAACACGAACAGTACCCTGATACAAGCCACGAATCAACACTAGAACCACAAACAGTGTAAGTAACAACCCAACCCCAGCAACCAGAAAAACCACACACCCCAAATAATAGAATAATGACACCCCAACATAATCAACACGAACAACCAACAACCCATCAGAATCAGACATCTTATCGCCAAAATCAACCGCACACCACAAATCCGACCCCACAAACATAAGAACCACAACAAGAAGAACATAATTAAACACATTAACCACCCCCTCTCAATTAGCAAGAGCAGTAGGAAAGGGCTCTAACACCAACGTAGCTGAATAAGCAAAAATAACCAACATACCACCCAAATAAATCAAAAACAACACCAAAGAAATAAAAGACCCACCCTTTCACACCAACACACCACAACCGCATACCGACCCCATTAATAAACTCAAAATACCATAATAAGGAGAAATATTAGAAGCCACCCCAATCATTCAAAACACCAAACCAAACCCAAATAAAAATGAAAAATAGACCATATATTCCAACTCGGACTTACACCGAAACCAGTGGCCTGAAAAACCACCATTGTTATTCAACTACAGGAACAATCAACAACCACCCCACACAAGACACATAAAACCACAGGAACCATCACCCAAACCATAAAAAACACTAACCCACTATTAAAAACCATCAACAACGCCCTAATCAACCTACCCACCCCATCTAATATTTCCGCTTTCTGAAACTTCGGTTCATTACTAGGAGCATGTCTCATCGTACAACTAGCCACAGGAATCTTCTTAGCTATACACTACTCATCTGACATCTCCACAGCATTCTCATCAATCTCCCACATCCAACGAGACGTCCAGTATGGATGACTAATTCGAAATATACACGCAAATGGTGCCTCACTATTTTTCATATGCATCTACCTCCACATCGGACGAGGGATCTACTACGGCTCCTACCTCTACAACAAAACATGAAACACCGGAGTAGTACTACTACTACTAGTCATAGCTACTGCATTTGTAGGCTACGTACTGCCATGAGGCCAAATATCATTCTGAGGGGCCACAGTAATCACCAACCTCCTATCGGCCATTCCATATATGGGCCACACACTTGTAGAATGAATCTGAGGTGGGTTCTCCGTAGACAACGCCACCCTAACCCGATTCTTCACATTCCATTTTCTAATCCCATTCATCATCATAGGAATAACAATATTACACCTCCTACTACTACACGAAACAGGGTCAAACAACCCAACAGGATTAAACTCGAACTGTGACAAAATCCCATTCCACCCCTACTTCTCCTACAAAGACCTACTGGGCCTCATCCTAATAATCGCATGCCTACTCACCCTAACCCTATTCTACCCAAACATACTAGGAGACCCAGACAACTTCACACCAGCTAACCCACTAACCACGCCACCCCATATCAAGCCAGAATGATACTTCCTATTCGCCTACGCCATCCTACGTTCAATCCCTAACAAACTGGGAGGCGTCCTAGCACTAGCCATATCAGTCCTAATCCTTCTACTAATACCAATCCTCCACCTATCAAAACAACGAACAACCACATTCCGACCAATAGCACAAATTACATTCTGATTCTTAACCACTGACTTGTTAATTCTAACATGAATCGGAAGCCAACCAGTAGAAGACCCATTCATCCTTATTGGACAAATCGCTTCCCTATTATACTTCACCATTATTTTTATCATCATACCTACAACAAGCCTAATTGAGAACAAAATACTAAACCAATATTTCAGTAGTTTAACACACAAAACACTAGTCTTGTAAACCAGAAATGAGGAATACCACCCTCCTGAAATACTCAAAAGAGAAAGACTTACACCTTCATCCCCGGCCCCCAAAACCGGAATTTTTTATAAACTATCCTTTGATAAAATACCCAAACGTGCCCTACCTAGTACACACATCATTCGGTACCCCCCCCTCCCCCCCAGGGGGTATAATGGCACTACGCACCTATATTTAGTACATGCTATGTATAATCGTGCATAAATTTATTTACCTCTAGCATATCGTCTTATACATTGTATGCTTAATTAGACATGGATTTGGTAACAGTACATAATATTAATGGTTCCAGGACATACTTCTACGTACTTATCTTCATCATGAATATTGCCCCGTAATGGTTGATTTCTTAGTCTACCTCCTCCCGAGAAATAAGCAACCCTTGTTAATAAGACACCCTATTAATATTTTCACGTCCATAATATTCAGTCGGCCATACGTTCCTCTTTAAGAGGCCTCTGGTTGTTTTTTCAGGCACACACTATTCAGTCGGTCATACGTTCCTCTTTAAGAGGCCTCTGGTTAATGAGTTCTATACATTGTCCCTAATAACTAGACATTATATGGTCTTATAGGCATATAGTATTTTTTTTATTCTCTGTAATCTCAGGCCCACATTACTGATCCCTGCCGAGTTCTATTAGACTGAACCTACGTTTAGTATCCTTGGCTTGGCTTGAACAGATATGGTATGCATTCAGTTAATGCTTGTTAGACATATTTTTAACTCAATTCCGTTTTATTTTTTTATTAGAATATACATAAATTTTGTAAATACACAATACATTTATCTACCAAGTACAGTGTCGAAAACATTTTATTTAATCTCATACACCAAATACAGTTCCACAAACATATGCTCACATTATGCACCAACTACAGTGTCGAAAACACTTTATTAAAAAAATTTTCCAATGTGTTATCTACAACACTAAATTACCTATTACATTACACAATAAACCTACCAAGTATAACTACAAGATAAAACCTACATTC